GAAAAAAAAGAATATCTTTTACGTTTCCGCCCAGTTTATCAACCTTTTGGAAAATGATACAAAGAAAGACTTCCTTGTCCATAATAGAAAAACTCTCTTCTGATGAACTGTACAATCATTGGGTTTCTACCAACAAACAAAAAAGTAACAATCTAAACAATGAGTTCATAAATAGAATAAATAGAATTAAGGCTCTAGACAAAGAATTTCTTTCTTCGGATATGTTCGAAAAAGGAATTAGGTTGTGTAACGATGAGACTAAAAAAGAATACTTGCCCAAAATATATGATCCTTTCTTGAATGGGACACATCGTAGAACAATCAAAAAAAAGTTTTCACCTTTAATCATAAATGAAACTTCGATAGAAAATTTCATAGGAACAAATAAACTTCATACTCTCTTTCTTACTGATACGGATTACCGAGAATTTGAACATAAAATAAATATATTTACTAAAAAACCATTATCAACAGAAATTGGTCATTTCTTGACTTTAATCAGTGAACTAAATAGAGAATCAAAATCGAATTTCAATTTTAAAGGACCTTCTTTATTTTCCGAAAAAGAACAAAAAAGAATGGATTCAGAAAATGAAACAAAATTTTTAAAATTTTTATTCAATGCAATTATAAGTGATCTTCTTAATCAAAAAAAAAAAAAAAAATCTATTGGAATAAAAGAAATTAATAAAAAGGTCCCTCGATGGTCATACAAATTAATCAACGAATTAGAACAACAGGAAGGAGAAAGTGAAGAAGAAGTACCAATAGATCATCAGATTCGTTCAAGAAAAGCCAGACGTGTAGTGATTTTTACTGATAACCGGCGAAATACTGATACTAATAATACTGATACTAATAATCCTGATCAAACAGACGAAGTGGCTTTGATACGCTATTCGCAACAATCGGATTTTCGTCGAGACATAATCAAAGGTTCTATGCGAGCCCAAAGACGTAAAACAATTATTGGAGAACTCTTTCAAGCAAATATGCATTCCCCGCTTTTTTTGGATAGAATAGACAAATCACACCCCTTTTCTTTTGATATCTCCGGACTGATGAAACTCAGTTTTCGAAATTGGATATGGATAGTAAAAGGAGCCAAATTCAAAATTTCAGATTCTAAAGAAGAAGAGATAAAAAAGGGGGAGAAAAGGGAGAAAGACAAGAAAGAAGAGAACAAAAGAAAGGAGAAAGCGCGGATAGAAATAGCAGAAGCCTGGGATACCATTCCATTTGCTCAAGTAATAAGAGGTTCCATGTTAATAATTCAATCGACTCTTAGAAAATATATTCTATTACCTTCATTAATAATAGCGAAAAATATTATCCGTATCCTATTTTTTCAATTTCCTGAGTGGTCTGAGGATTTTAAGGAATGGAATAGAGAAATGCATGTTAAATGTACCTATAATGGTGTTCAATTATCAGAAACAGAATTTCCGAAAAATTGGTTAATAGACGGCATTCAGATAAAGATTCTATTTCCTTTCTGTCTGAAACCTTGGCACAGATCTAAGCCACAGTCCTCTCATATAGATCGAATGAAAAAGAAAGGACAAAAAAATGATTTTTGTTTTTTAACAGTTTGGGGAATGGAAGCTGAACTTCCTTTTGGTTCTCCCCGAAAACGGCCTTCCTTTTTTGAACCGATTTTTAAGAAACGCGAAAAAAAAATTGGAAAATTTAAAAAGAAGTATTTTCTAGTTATAAAAGTTTTAAAAGAAAGAACAAAATTATTTCTAAATATCTCAAAAAAAACAAAAAAATGGATTATCAAAGGTATTCTATTATTTAATAAAATAATAAAGGAACTCTCAAAAGTAAATCCAATTCTATTATTTAGATTGAGAGAAGTAGATAAATTAAGCGAAACTCAAAAAGAAAAAGATTCTATAACCCACAATCAGATAATTGATGAATCTTTTAGTCGAACTCGATTTACAGATTGGACGAATTATTTACTGACAGAAAAAAAAATGAAGGATCTAACTGATAGAACAAGCACAATCCGAAATCAAATAGAAAGAATTACAAAAGAGAAAAAAAAAGTGACTCCGGGAATAAATGTTAGTCCTAATAAAACAAGTTATAATGCTAAAAGATTCGAATCACCAAAAAATATTTGGCAAATATTAAAAAGAAGAAATGCTCGATTAATCCGCAAATTACATTATTTTTTTAAATTTTTCACTGAAAGGATATACATAGATATCCTTCTATCTATCATTAATATTCCCAGAATTAATATACAACTTTTTCTTGAATTAACAAAAAAAATTATTGATAAATCCATTTACAATAATAAAACAAATCAAGAAAGAATTAATAAAACAAATCAAAATACAATTCACTTTATTTCAACTATAAACAAGTCACTTTATAATATTAGTAATAAGAATTCACATAATTTTTGTGACTTATACTTCTTGTCACAAGCATATGTATTTTACAAATTATCCCAAACCCAAGTTCTTAACTTGTATAAGTTAAGATC